TCGCGTTCCTTTTGGATTTCCTTCTTGATCAATAACAACTGCAGCATTGTCATCATATCGGATTATCATACCGTTATCACGTTTGAATTCTTTACAGGTACGCACAATTACAGCTCTGACCACTTCTGATTTTTCTAGGGGCATATTTGGTACTGCTTCTTTGATCACAGCAACAATAACGTCCCCAATATGAGCATATCGCCGATTGCTAGCTCCTATGATTCGAATACACATCAGTTCGCGAGCCCCGCTGTTATCTGCTACATTTAAATGGGTCTGAGATTGAATCATATCATTTTGTAATTTGTTCTTTTAATGTAAAGCATAAAAAAAAAGAAATATTTTTTGTCTAAAAAGAAAAAAAAAAGAAAGAAATAAGCAAATTTTTTTCACACTCAAGACTAAGACTCATTTCTGTTAGTTCTACCCTTTATCCCGATCCCGAAATAACGAATTGAGTCCGTATAGGCATTTTGGATGCTGCTATTGAAATAGCCCTTCGAGCTATATTTTCTGTTACTCCGCCCATTTCATAAAGTATTCGACCTGGTTTAACAACAGCTACCCAATATTCGGGGGATCCTTTCCCCGAACCCATACGTGTTTCTGCGGGCCTTAGTGTAACAGGTTTGTCTGGAAATATACGTACCCACAGTTTTCCACCACGACGTGCATTTCGTGTCATTGCCCGTCGACCGGCTTCTATTTGTCTAGATGTGATCCAAGCGGGTTCGAGCGCCTGAAGAGCATATTTACCGAAGCAAATACGATTCCCTCGATACGATATTCCCTTCATTCTTCCTCTATGTTGTTTACGGAATCTGGTTCTTTTAGGGTTATAGTTGATGGTTGATTATGAATTCCATCTCTACTGCAGAACCGGACGTGAGAGTTTCTTCTCATCCGGCTCCTCGCGAATAAAAGAATTAAAGCTTTTAGTTTCTATTTTCGAAATCATCTTGTTATTTTGAATTGTTATTTTGAAATAGAAATAGAACAAATGTTTTTCTTTTTATCATCCAAATTTATCAATTAAAAAAAAGAAAGTTTTCGCGGGCGAATATTTACTCTTCCATTTAAATTTTCGGCTTGTCTCCTGACTTCTTACAATAGATGAATTGACCTCCGGTTCGTTTCGCCATCCCGACCAGTGAATCATTAAGATTCCTCTTTCACTAAAATCTTTTGCATTCACAGCTTCCATCGTTCCCATCGCTTCTTACTTAATGCTTAGGTCCAAGTTTTACAACGGAGCTCATAATGAAATTTGTTCTTGAGTCAATTTTCTTAGTCTTTATTGGCTCGAAGCTCTTGATTTTTTTGTTTTGTTCTATAATTTAAAAATTTATAAGAAGAGTCATTTAATTATGTTATATAAGAATCAGTATTAATGCTTTATTACACTGCCTTTTATGAGATGACTTATAGACCTTACATATTACATATTGGAATTCTCTATCATTGATATTTTTTTTCTCTCTTTCTCTCATCCTTCCATTTCTATCCACATCTTTCTTCTCTATTTTGTTTTTCTATTTTGCTTTACAGCTTAAAAATCAGATTGATTTGTTTTCAGAAACACAAAATTTCAGTTGCTACAAAAATATGACCAATATATCATATCTTGACTGGTTCTTTAGATCGAGATAATGCAAAGTAATGAGTTGGTTATTAGGTCTCTGGTTAGTTATTAGTATTAGTTCATACTATGGTGTTGGGCTGGTCTTTTTTAATCCTAACCCTAAAAAACCAACGAGTCACACACTAAGCATAGCAATTTTCTTAAAATTAAAATAAGTCTCAATCAAATTTTTATTCAACCTTGTAGAATTAATAATTAATTGATAGTTTTGAGCAAAAGAATCGAGGGGTTCCCTTTTTTTTTTTATGTTAAAAATAAAGGTTTATTATCCCTTATCTTTATTATTCCTCGTCTAGAAAGATCCAAATTTTGATACCTAATACGCCATAGATAGTTCGAACTGTATAGCAACAATAATCAATTTTAGCTCGAATGGTTTGTAGGGGAACCCTACCCTCTCGAATCCATTCGACACGTGCAATTTCTTTTCCGTCAATACGACCTGCAATTTGTACTTTAATTCCTTTTGTATCTGCTTGTTCAGTTAATTCAATAGCTTTTTTCATTGCTTTTCGAAATGAAACTCTATTCTTTAATTGTCCGGCTATAAATTCTGCAAGAACGTTAGGGTCCCCATAAGGTTTAGGAATTCTTTTGATAGCAATATTAAGTTTTCGGTTCATACAATTAAACTCTTTTTGGAGAGTCGTCTGTAATTCTTCGACCCCCCGCGGTCGACTTTCTAGTAACAATTTTGGGAATCCCATAAAGATTATGACCTGGATCAGATCAATTCTTTTTTGAATTTCTATACGTGCAATTCCTTCTAACCCAGAAGAAATAGTGATATTTTTTTGTACATAATTCTTGATACAATCTCTTATTTTTTGATCTTCTTGTAAACCCTCCAAATAATTT